ATATTTCTAGACTCTTCAAATTTCTATGTATACTAAATTACATTACAGTATTCTATTTTTTTATTCTTATTCTATGTCCGTTCTATCTCCCCTTCCTTAAGATAAATCGAAGACTCCTGTGAAAAATAAAAAAGGAAACTTTAAAGAAACCCTTCTCTTTTTATTTTATCTTTTTAGGAACAGAATAACAATTGCTTCCTACTTTCCTACTATATCTATATACATAAAATAATATATAAAATAGAGAAATATAGGATTGAATGGGAAATATCCATAAATTCTTTCGGAGTCAAAGAAATGAAATAAAAAAAGGATCCATTTTCGTCTCTATTAAATTTTTATATCAGAATAGCAGATATAGTCATGATTCAACGGGTCAGATCCACTTACTTTTTCTTATTTTTATTTCTAATCTTTCCCGTGCATTTTATTGATACACCGGAAAAGGGGGCTATGTAGTTTGTTCATTCAAGAGGTAACTTCTCATTATTCGTAATAATTTAAATTTATTGAACAAATGTTTAACTTGCTAATTATTATACGCAAATTCTAACTCAGTATACTAATACTGTAATGGAGTAATATCTTATCCCCTTAAAGTGACTTTTTACTAGAAATATTCATTTTTTTATTTCTATTTTCTATTAGAAGGGAGAATAGAAATACTATGGTTGCAATTTTATGAAAAAACCAAAGCCCCTTATCGGATTTGAACCGATGACTTACGCCTTACCATGGCGTTACTCTACCGCTGAGTTAAAGGGGCTTATTTCATTTAATTCCTGAATGGATCGCTATGTCGATAATATATCTATATGTACATATTATATTACATATCATATACAGAATATATATACAGAATACAGAAATACAGACAGCAGCAGTAGACTTTTGGTTGCTAATGTCTTATTCTTGAATAAGAAAATCTTGAATAAAATAATAGATTTACCTAGCAAATCAGGGATAAAATTCAATGATGAGATAAGAATATCTCGTCTTGCGGTTTTTTTCTATTTCTATTAGACGAAATGATATATCTTTAATGTATAGAAGAGAGTGGCGAATACCGATTCTAATGAATAATTCATGAATATGAATCACGAACCAAAAGATTCTCTACTATTAGGTAGTAAAGGTGAAAAATCCCTTGTATTTAATCATATCATTCTATTATATTGACAATTAAAAAAATATTTATATTATAATCATAGTATGATAGCGGTTATGCAAGTAGCCCCCATCGTCTAGTGGTTCAGGACATCTCTCTTTCAAGGAGGCAGCGGGGATTCGACTTCCCCTGGGGGTAGGGTATACTACGAAAGGAAGTTGATCGTGGATTACCAACAAGCCTAAAAGTGATTCTTTGTGGGTCGATGCCCGAGCGGTTAATGGGGACGGACTGTAAATTCGTTGGCAATATGTCTACGCTGGTTCAAATCCAGCTCGGCCCAAAAATTGGCCAATCTACCACGAGGGGGTGTAAACCCCTCCTTACAAAACAAAATACTCGATACGGAGATAAAAAAGAATCCAAATTTCTGCCAGATCGCCTATTTATTTCTTGGGGATTGTAGTTCAATTGGTCAGAGCACCGCCCTGTCAAGGCGGAAGCTGCGGGTTCGAGCCCCGTCAGTCCCGTCGAACATTAATCAATTCTTTCAAAACTCTCTTTTTCTTTACTTCTCTCGTCCAAGACAAGAATATGTTGGTGGGTTAGTCCAATTAGTGCTAGCATTGTAGTAAGCATTTCAAGAAAGACGAGATATATTTTATTGATTGTTCCAGATTCATGGAATGGAATAGTGTCCTCTATTTTTTTTTAGTGGTTTTTTTCTTAGTTGAGGTTGGAACTGTGTTAATAATGGGGAAAGGTGATCATGTGATACTTCATCGAATAATTATACACGGGAGATGTAAGGTAATAAAAAAAAAAAAGAACTTTTTTTTAGATCAGGAATCTAAGTTGGGGTTCGATATGATTAAACAAACTTCCTATGTTATACTATTCCATTTTTGACGACGAATTCATTTCAGAATTCAGATATTGTTATTCATGATATTGATCCAATTCAAAACCATCGAGAGGTAATTCATCCATTGAATTGAAAGGAGAGGGGCTTGTCATCTCTATGGGATTAAATCCCGGGTTATTGTTAAATTTGATTTTTTATTTATATTATGGAAGTAAATATTCTTGCATTTATTGCTACTGCACTATTCATTTTAGTTCCTACCGCCTTTTTACTTATCATTTATGTAAAAACAGCCAGTCAAAATAATTAATGAATTCAAGAATTCACGAAATAAACCGAAAACAAGTTTCGCGTCTTAAACTTTAACTGAAATAAGACGACTACAATTCCCAGTATCCAGTATGTAAATCGTATAGTAGAAAGAAATAGATGAATCTTTCTACCATATGATTTACATATTAGTATCATTATGGATTAAACGTATTATCTCGTGTATGCTTATGTGGATAGCAATTCCATGTATGGAA